GCAGCAGTCTTACGCGAACGAATACGACGCCGCCGATAAACAATTCTTGGTCCGTGTTTTGCCATATTTTATCATCTCATAAATATGAGTCAGAGATATATGGATATATCCATTTCATGTCAAAACAAATCCTTCATTTTTTTTTTTTACGGAAATCAAATCTTTTACAAAATTCCTTTTATTTTTAGTAGAATAATTATCCTTGTCGTTGTTTATGTTTTGAGTTAGAACAAATTACTATAATTCGTCCTCGTCTGCGGATCAGACGACATTTTTCACAAATTTTACGAACAGAGGCCCCTTTTTTCATATTTGTCATTCCTTACTTTAATTCCGAGTCTATTTCTTGGAAGAAAATAAGTTTCTTGAAATTTTGAACCTCGAATTGTATTCTCATGGGAAGGAATGTTGAAGTTGAAAAACCACTTAGTCCTTTGAATCATCCGAATCATCTGAATCGTTGTGGGGGAATCTATAAATTATACGGCCTTTGGTTAAATCATAACGGCTTATTTCAATCTTAACCCTATCTCCCGGTAGGATTCGTATAGAATTACGTCGTATCTTTCCTGAAATATAACCTAGAACTACCTGTTCGTTATCTAAACGAACGTGGAACATAGCATTAGGAAATGATTGAATAACCAATCCTTCTACTATCCATTTTTGTTCTTTCATTCCAAGCAAAACCTCCTTAAAGTACCAACTAATAGGGGGAAGAGAATAGATAACCTGCTCGTTCTCTCAAAAATAAGAAATTTTTGATCTAACTCGGATATCAGAAGGATTACCATATATAACATAAAATTTCTCCACCAATTCCTTCTAGTCGGGCTTCCCGATCCGTCATTATACCTCGAGAGGTAGAAAGAATTACAATTCCCATTCCACTTAAAATTCTAGGAATTCGTTGATAGTTAGAATAGATTCGTAGACCAGGCCGACTGACTCTTTTTAAATTTAAAGTATTTCTATATGGTCCTTTCCTATTTCTTCTATGTCGCAGAGTTAAAACCAAAAAATATTTGTTTCTTTCTTGGTGTTTTCTCGCATTTTCAATAAAGCCTTCTCGTAAAAGTATTTTAACAATGCTTTCGGTGATGTTAGTAGATGCTATTCGAACTGTTCCTTTTCTATTCATGTCAGCATTTCGTATAGAGGTTATTATATCAGCAATAGTGTCCCTACCCATGATAAACTAAAATCAGTGGTGTCTCCGAATTTTTATATAATCAACATGCTTTTTTTATTAGTTTATTTTTTTTATGAATTAAAAAAAATAAAAAAAAAAATTCAAAATGAAAGGTATATACGTGATACACAATCTACAATTTCATTCAAATATCCTACTTCTCATCTTATAATACCTCAGGAGCTAATGAAAGTATTTTAGGAAAGTTTTTTTTCAATTCCAGGGCAATCGCACCAAAAACTCTACTTCCTTTTGGATTTCCTTTTTGATCAATGATAACTGCAGCATTGTCATCATATCGTATTAGCAGACCATTGTCGCGTTTGAGTTCTTTACAGGTACGTACAATTACAGCTCTGATCACTTCTGATCTTTCTAAGCGCGTACTTGGTATTGCTTTTTTGATCACAGCAACAATAACGTCACCAATACGAGCATATCGACGATTGCTAGCTCCTATGATTCGAATACACATTAATTTTCGAGCCCCGCTGTTGTCTGCTACATTCAAATGGGTCTGAGGTTGAATCATATCTTCTTTTTATCTGTTCTTTCAATAAATGCAAACAAACAAAGGGCGAAAAAGAAAAAGAAATATTGTTTGCCAAAAATAAAAAGTAAAAAGAATCTACGGTTGTTTTTATCCCCAAGATCTATTTCCTTTGGTTCTACATTCCTATCCTGAAATAATGAATTGAGTTCGTACAGGCATTTTAGATGCCGCTATCGAGATAGCCCTTCGGGCTATATTTTCTGATACTCCGCTTATTTCATAAAGTATTCGACCGGGTTTGACAACAACTACCCAATATCGGGGGGATCCTTTCCCCGAACCCATACGGCTTTCCGCAGATTTTACTGTAACTGGTTTGTCTGGAAATATACGTACCCATATTTTTCCACCGCGGCGTGCATTTCGCGTCATTGCTCGCCGACCTGCTTCTATTTGTCTAGACGTGATCCAAGCAGGTTCAAGTGCCTGAAGAGCATATCTTCCGAAACAAATACGATTCCCCCGATAAGATATTCCCTTCATTCTTCCTCTATGTTGTTTACAGAATCTGGTTCTTTTGGGGTTATAGTTGATGGTTTTTTCTTAATTCCACCTCTACTACAGAACCGGACGTGAGAGTTTCTTCTCATCCGGCTCCTCGCGAATGAAAAAATTTCAATTTTAATTGAATATGAATATTTAAAAATTGAATTCGAATTAGAATAGAATTTTAAATTAATATATAGATTAATATATTCTAAAATTGAAAATGAGTAAAAATGAATAATAAAAATGAATAGAATAATAATATTGAATTAAGATATACATTTAATAATACACTAAATCAATAGATTCTTTGATATTCATCTAATTTATTAGATATTTTTATATTTGGATATATAAGGAAATTTGAAATATATTATATATATATATATATATAGTTTGTCTATATTTTTTTGTATAGATATATTTTATTAGATTGCATTGCTAAAATAAAATATGAGCAATTTAATAAAAAAGGAATTTTCGCGGGCGAATATTTACTCTTTCAATATCTATTTTAGTTTTATAGGATTAGTTTATCACTTTTCAGAATAGATGAATTGGTCTCTGGTTCGTTCCGCCATCCTTCCCAATGAATCATTAGGATTCTTTTTCAATTGAATCTTCTGTATTCATGGATTACATCGTTCCCATCGCTTCTTGATTAATGATTAGGTCTGAATTCTACAATGGAGCTCTTAATGAACTTTGTTCTTGAGCCAACCCGCTTAGTCTTTATTGGCCGGAGGCTCTTACTTTTTTCTTTTTTCTATGAATAGATTCATATCAGATAATTATGTGTGAATCTGTATTCATGCTTTATTACATTGTCTTTTATGATATGATTCAAAGACCTTACATAGCGGAATCGTATATCATTTAGATTCATTTTTTTCTTTCTTTCGCCTTTCCATTTATCCGCATCCCCCTCCTTTAATGTATATTTTTCTTTTTTTTTTTTTTCTTTTGCTTGACAACTCATTTGATTTCTTGTTTATGAAAAAAAAAAATTCAGTTGCTGCAATGATAGGACCAAAATATCCTATCTTGACTGCTTCTTTGGATCCAGATAATGTGATGCGATGAGTTGGTTATTAGTTCTATAGTTATTAGTTCATACTTCATACTATGGGCTCTTACTTTTTTTTCGTATTAATTCTAACAAAAACCAACGAGTCACACACTAAGCATAGCAATTCTATCAAAAGAAGAGGTCAATCGAATTTTTATTCAACCTTATAGAATATAGAATTAAAAATGAGAATTGTTTTGATGGAAATTTGATGGAAAAAAGGCTGTCATTCTTTGTTCTATCGTTAAATCAAAACAGAAAGACAAGTCAAGTAAAGGCTTATTATTCCTCGTCTATAAATATCCAAATTTTGATACCCAATACCCCATAGATAGTTCGAAACGTATAGGCGTAATAATCAATTTTCGCGCGAATGGTTTGTAGGGGAACCCTACCCTTTCTTATCCAGTCAACACGTGCCTTATCTTTTCCACCGAGACGGCCTGCGATTTGTATTTTAATTCCTTTTGCCCCGGCTTGTTTGCCTAATTCAATAGCCTTTTTCATTGCTTTTCGAAAGAATACCCTATTTTTTAATTGTACGGCTATAAATTCTGCAAGAATTTTAGGGTGTCCATAAGGTTTTGCAATTTGTTTAATAGTAATGTTGAGTTTTCGGTTCACACAATTCAATTCTTTTTGTACGTTTATTTTGAGGTCTTCGACCGCTCGCGGTCTATTTTTTATTAATAATTTTGGAAATCCCATATAGATGATAACCTCTATCAGATCGATTCTTTTTTTAATTTCGATACGTGCAATTCCTTCGCCATATAGCGATGTTCTTGTATTTTTTTCTACATAATTTTTGATACAATTCCGTATTTTTTGATCTTCTTGTAGACCTTCAGAATAATTTTTTGGTTGTTCAAACCAAAGGGAATAATGATCTTGGGTTGTACCAAGTCTGAAACCAAGTGGATTTATTTTTTGTGCCATATTAGTAAAGTTTTAGCTCTCCTTTTATTAACAGTCTTAATAGTAAGTCGTCAAACTTTCTTAAAGTTGAAGAGTTCACTGCAGCCCAAACTTGTTGTATATCTTCTTTTGAAAACGTGTGTATATTTTTTCTAAATTCTTCCATGAAGAATGTATCTTGTAATACAATAGTTATGTGACAAGTAGGTCTTTTTATCAGATAATTACGTCCTTTAGCTCGGGGTTTTAATTTTTTTATGGTAGTTCCTTTGTTAACTTCGACTTTCCTAATCATTAACTCTGTTTTGTTGGAACCCTTATTGTGCCTAGCATTTGCTGCCGCAGAATAAATCAATTTAAAGATGGGATAACATGCTCTATAGGGCATGAATTCTAATATCATAAGTGCTTCTTCGTAGGAACGCCCACGGATCTGATCAATTACCCTTCGTGCTTTGTCAGCAGACATTCTTATATATCGACCAAAAGCATATATTCCCCTTCTCCTATTCAGTTCGCTTAATTCATCGTTCTCTTCTTGCCTTGACTTTTTTATGATTCCCATTAAAGTTTACCTCCTATTAATGAACAATAAACATCTGTATTTTTTATATTAACTTAACGACGAGATTTATTATCGTTTTTTTCCTGCCCTCGTAAATGGAAAGTCGGTACAAATTCTCCCAATTTATAACCTACCATACGACTCCTTATGTAAATAGGCAAGTGTTCTTTTCCATTATAGATAGCAATTGTGTGTCTAACCATTGCGGGTATAATAG